CCTAATCAACCGACTTTATCGAGAAAGATTACTTTTTTTAGGCCAAGAGGTTGATAGCGAGATCTCGAATCAACTTATTGGTCTTATGGTATATCTCAGTATCGAGAATGATACCAAAGATTTGTATTTGTTTATAAACTCTCCTGGTGGATGGGTAATCCCTGGAATAGCTATTTATGATACAATGCAATTTGTGCGACCAGATGTGCAGACAATATGCATGGGATTGGCCGCTTCAATGGGATCTTTTATCTTGGCCGGAGGAGAAATTACCAAACGTCTAGCATTCCCTCATGCTTGGCGCCAATGAGGTTTTTATTTGAGAGAAAAAATAAGACTATGCCTTCGCCATATGAATATTAAGTAATAATAGCATGGCACTTTGAATTCGATAGCAAAATAAAAAACTTTTTCTTTTTTTTTTCAAAACATTAGATTATGTATCGAGAGAGTAGTATGAGATAAGAGGTATTTCCTATTTTTCTATTGGGGATTCCAGTTCAGCGTCACAAACTTTTTTATTTTCACACCGGGGGGCTCTTAACAATAGTTATGTTCTGAAAGAGTTCGCGAAAATCAAATAAAAAAAGATTATTTTTTCCTTATTTGACAAAAAGCAACTTTGGGATTGCTGAATCACAGACAAACCAAATAATATAATAAATATAGAAAGCAACGGAACCATCATAGTATTTTTGAACTCCTACGAAGGGAAGGGTGGTAATTTGATCATTTACCGATCTGGGTCTGATAGATCCTATTTTTCTCTTTCTTTGGGTAAAGGTCAATTTGATTATAGAGCCGTATGCAATGCACAAAAGATGCCCGTACGGTTGTTCAATTCTGTCTTTTTTTTTTCTTCTTTCTCTTTCTTTTCTCTTCATCATGCAAAATAGAGAACTCCTTTTTGTTATACCATCAGGGTAATGATTCATCAACCTGCTAGTTCTTTTTATGAGGCACAAACGGGAGAATTTATCCTGGAAGCGGAAGAGCTGCTCAAACTGCGTGAAACCCTCACAAGAGTTTATGTACAAAGAACGGACAAACCCTTATGGATTGTCTCGGAAGACATGGAAAGAGATGTTTTTATGTCAGCAACAGAAGCCCAAGCTTATGGAATTGTTGATCTTGTAGCGGTGGTTGAGTGAAAATAGCCCAGACCTGTTTCGCGTAAATCCTCGATTTCCCATTTTCTCTTTTTGCCGAATTTACTAGAAAATAAAATAGAAGTAATTCATAATCATCCGGTTAGGATCGATCTAAACCAGCCCATTATTTATTTATATGATTCAACATGCCAACTATTAAACAACTTATTAGAAATACAAGACAGCCAATCAGAAATGTCACAAAATCCCCCGCGCTTCGGGGATGCCCGCAGCGTCGAGGAACATGTACTAGGGTGTATGTGCGACTCGTTCAGATCATGAGCTGGGCCAAAAGAAAGAAAACTTTTTCCAGTATCAATGATCAGTACCGGCGAATAGGATAGAATAGAAAAAGAAGTCCAGTCAATTCAGTATCTAAAAAAGGCGAATCTATCCATTCTATTGTGTATTAAATTTATGGTTTCCATTGGTGCAAATCCAATCACCTCAATTTAAGATGAGAAGCAATTCTCCATTGGTAGCAAATGGTTATCCATTAAGCGGAGGAAATCTTACTTCAAAACAGAAAGATTAGGTCCCCTCTTGCAAGAACGGACTAACAGGGTTAGCTACCCAGCCAACTTTCATAATGAAATACCGTTACTGTGTAGGTAGATCTCATCGTGAAAGACCTATTACTGGATAATTCATGGGTAGAGCCAAAGAATGTGAACTATACAAGTTACCAATAACATTGATTAAATGAAGTAAAGGCTCCGGTGTATAGAGAAAACCTCACCGTTTAAGAAGTAACCATATAAACGAAGGAAGCCGCTATTTCTTTATCCATTTCTATTTTTTTATTTACTCTATTTTGCTACCTAGTAGAATCAATTTTAGTATTTCGAAGTGAAATGTCTAGAAAAAAGAAAAATAGTGGTCGGGAAGGTTATAGTAGCCAAAGCCATTGGAATTATTAATTTATACATTGGAAAAAAGCTTTGTTATTAATAGACTAGGAAAGGGAAAAAGAATAACTGAAAGAAAGGAAATCTATTAGTTATTCGTCAAAGTTTCATTTATTCAATGACCAGAATTAGACGGGGATATATAGCTCGGAGACGTAGAACAAAAATTCGTTTATTTGCATCAAGCTTTCGAGGGGCTCATTCAAGACTTACTCGAACAATTACTCAACAGAAAATAAAAGCTTTGGTTTCGTCTCATCGGGATAGGGGTAGGCAAAAGATAAATTTTCGCCGTTTGTGGATCACTCGAATAAACGCAGTAATTCGTGAAATGGGGGTATCCTATAGTTATAGTATATTTATACACGATTTGTATAAGAAACAGGTCCTTCTTAATCGTAAAATACTTGCACAACTAGCTATCTCAAATAAAAATTGTCTTTATATGATTTCCAATGAGATCATAAAAGAAGTAGATTGGAAAGAATCCACCGGAATAATTTAAACGGAGTTCCCCGGAGAATGAACTCCGGGAGGGTAGAGTCAAAATGATATGATAAATAAAGTAGTAAAAATGAATGAACACACTCAATAAAAAAAGATTAATTCTTACCCAATTCTTTTTTTTTCTTACGACACGATAATCAAATCTAGATTTGATTATTTTTCGAACAAAACATCAATCCGCGTTTGAGTTCGGATTGTAATTTTGATTCAAGTGACGAAAGAGTAAGCCTATTTATTTCTGGCTCGAAGACCTGCCGTTCTGGCGGTCGACTCGGTTCTTTCAAATTGTTTCTCATTATTAAGAAAAGGTAACAAAGATAAAATACGAGCTTGTTTTATAGCAATAGTAATTAATCGTTGTTGTTTCAAGGTCAATCTATTCACCCGTCTAGATAATATTTTTCCTTGTTCACTAATAAAGCGACTAATTAAACTCATGTTTCTATAATCAATTCGATCCCCCGATTGGATCGGGGGCAAACGCCTACGAAAAGATCGCTTGGATTTAAGAAAAGGTCGCTTGGATTTATCCATGGTTTGTTTAGTTTATCCCTTATCCCGAAAATCCTATTTCGGTCGGATCTAAAATGAATTAGAATAAATAGGATTTGGTTTGTTTATATTTAACGTTTCTATTTAACTATGTTATATATATAATGTCATTTTTTCCCCTTCCAAGGAAGGGTTACATACAGGTGCCCGATTCGATCTATTTCTTTATCTCCCCATGAATCGTATGTTTGGAACAATATGGACAGAATTTTCTCAATTCCAATCGATTAGGCGTGTTGTGCCGGTTCTTTTGAGTAATATATCTGGAAATACCCGTTGATACCTTATTAACACCGTTTCGAACACAACTAGTACATTCCAAAATAACCGTTATTCGGACATCTTTCCCCTTGGCCATGAACCCCCTTTGGATTTTTGATTTACTCAACTCTTCTATTTTCGATCCGAAACGAAGAAGAAGAAAGGAAGGAAAAATAGAAGTTACTAACTTGAAATCCAATTATGAAAAATTTCGATGCAATGCAATAAATATAGTAAATAATATTATATAATATAATGATTTCTAAACTTTATTTCAAATCACAGTATTTCATTTACATTTAAGTATCTTGTATAAGAGTCTTGCCCTAGACCTAGACCCCACATTGTTTATTCTACCTCCATCACTATTTAATTCAAATTTGAACCCAAGTCTCGCAGCTGTTGAATCCACTTTTTCTTTTTTCCCTTTTTCTCTTTCCTCCCTTATTCTAAAAAGAAAAAGGGAAAAAAGAAAAGGGGGGGCGAAGGATTAGTCACAAATATTTAATTTTATCTCGAATCTTCGTTATTTGTTACCGTGTCAATAACTAGAATCAAAAAAAGGGGAATGTCAACGCATCTGGGAAAAAACGATTAATCTCTATCAATAGACCTGCTAAAGACCCGAACCATAGAGTACTTAATACCGGCGCCACGGAGAGATATGTTTTTAGATCTCGCATTGAATGAAAAACCTCTTTCCTTTTTTTATTGTAATATATTTTTTTTGTAATATAAAACGGTAATACATATATGATCAGATGCATATGCAGTTAAGGACCGCTTATAATTCTACACGGGATCCCCAATTCAAATTGAAATGTACAACTATCCGGTGAATAATATTTTTTTTCTTAAAACATAAAAAAACATACCCTTCTTCCCGAGCATTCCCGAAAACCACTCATTTAGTTTTACACCAGGTTCCGTTCCGTATTTAATATGTATAAATATAAGTCTTTTACTATTATTATATGGTAAATGGGACCAAAAAAACGAAATGTCCATCTAAATTTTATATATAAATGGCGGAAATAACGATGTGGAAAACAAGACAGGAATTCTCTACAATGACACTGTAGACCAATTGAAGGGATGTAGCGCAGCTTGGTAGCGCGTTTGTTTTGGGTACAAAATGTCACGGGTTCAAATCCTGTCATCCCTACCTATTACTTCTCCGTTGAGCAGTAACGAGGGAGTAATTCAGATCTATTCAAATTGAACATATCTAATTCATTCAAAGATGTATTGGGGTTAAAAAAAGTGTCTTTACAGTCTTCGCTTTTCTGATAAGAAAGCGCTCTTAGTTCAGTTCGGTAGAACGCGGGTCTCCAAAACCCGATGTCGTAGGTTCAAATCCTACAGAGCGTGAGTTCGTCCTTAATTATTCTTAGATCGAATTAGACTGAAAGAGCTTCACTAACTTGAACCGGAATCCTAATTTGACCTCCCTTCTATTAAAGAAAGTAGGAGGTCAATCAAAAAAAGAGATAATAATTAATCAAAGGTCCGACTGATCACCCCGCCTATATTGTAAATAGGCAGTTACGAATAATCCAGCCAAAGTAACAGGAATTAGACCTAACACGATTCCAAATAGAAAAACTTCAATCATTTCAAT